AGCTTGAACATGAATAACTCCCTTTGGTATTTTACGAGCATGCTTACGCGAACCAATACGTCCATTTTTACGCGAACCCATTTTTGGTATAGGTTTTGCCATATTTGATTATTTCAAAAATATAAGTCTGAGATATATGGATATATCCATTTCATGTCAAAAATCAAAAAAGGATCCTTTACTATTTTATAACTAATAACTCGAATTAATATTCTATTTTTTTTCTATATTCATTTTTCTATATTAAGTGTATTCGATTTCTATTAATATAGAAAACTCATTTTTGAAATAAAATTTCAAATTGGAAATATCAATAATATTTATAATTATAGAATATTAATATAGTTGTTTAATCATAGTTGTAATAGAATATAGATTATGTATAGATTATCCCTTTTCTATTTTTTTTTTATTTACTATTTCGTTTAATATAAATTAATATAAATTTATTTGATTTGTGCATCCGATCCCTAAAAATAGAAAAACCCCCTTTGTGGAAATATTATCCCTGTCTTTGTTTATGTCTTGGATTGGAACAAATTACTATAATTCGCCCTCTCCTACGGATCAATCGACATTTTTCACAAATTTTACGAACAGAGGCCCCGATTTTCATATTTGTTATTCCTTAACTAAATCCCGAATCTATTTATTGGAAGAAAATAAGTTTTCCTTACATTTTCAACTTCTAATTCGACCCCCCCCCAAAAAAAAACGAATGTTGAAGTTGAAAAATAGTCTAATTAAATTAAATGACTTATACTTTCATTTGTGATTTCATTTTATATTTTCCGGTCGTATAAAATAAGAAAGAGTACGTCGAATCTTTTCGGAAACATAGCCTAGAATCATATTTTCATTATATAAAAGAATCTGGAACATACCCCTGGGAAGTGATTCAGTAATTAAATCCTCATGAATCCTTTTTCTTTCTTTTTTTTATTCCTATTTCAGTTAAACCCTCTTCACGCATTCACTAATGTATGGGGAGTGATATTAGAAACCTGTGATTTCTCTCTTTTTTTTTTTTAACAAAAATGGATAGAAGTTTCTCATATAATTCGGATATCAGAAAGATTACCATATATAACATAAAACTTCTCCCCCGATTCTTTCTAATCGAGCCTCCCGATCTGTCATTATACCTCTAGAGGTAGAGAGAATTACAATCCCCATCCCTCCTAAAATTCTAGGGATTCGTTGATAATTAGAATATATTCGTAGACCGGGTGTACTGATCCGTTTTAAATTTAAAAAAGTTTTATATGATCCTTTCCTATTTCTTGTATACCGTAGGGTTAAAACTAAAAAATGTTTGTCGATTTCCCTATGTTTTCTGACGTTTTCAACAAAACCCTCTCGTAGAAGTATTTTCACAATATTTTCGGTGATGTTAGTAAATGGTATTTGAACCGTTCCTTTTCTATTCATATTAGCATTTCGTATAGAGGTTATTATGTCAGCGATGGTGTCCTTACTCATGATAAACGAAAATGATTGTTGTCCTTTACTTTCGATATAATCAACATGCTCCTTTTTCTTTTTTTTTTTTTCTATTTCTATCTATTATTATTTATTTTATTTAGGTTATGAAATATTAATATGAAATATATATATAATAATTACTACAAAGGTATATGTGTCAGATAGAATCTATTAATTAATCTATTTCATTCACAAATCATATATCAAATAATATATCTATATAACGGTCTCGTCTTATAATACCTCGGGTGCTAATGAAACTATTTTTGTGAAATTTAACTGTCTCAATTCCCGGGCGATTGCGCAAAAAATTCGAGTTCCTTTTGGATTTCCTTCTTGATCAATGACAACCGCAGCATTATCATCATACTGTATTATTATACCGTTGCTACGTTTGAGTTCTTTACAAGTACGTACAATTACAGCTCTGATCACTTCTGATCTTTGTAAAGGCGTATTTGGTACTGCCTCCTTGATTACAGCAACAACAATGTCACCAATATAAGCATATCGTCGATTACTAGCTCCTATGATTCGAATACACATCAATTCGCGGGCTCCGCTGTTATCGGCTACATTCAAATGGGTTTGAGGTTGAATCATATCATTTTTTTTTTCTTTCAGTCCAAAGATTGAAGTAAAAAAAATATTATGTGTTCAAAAAAAAAGAAACCTACAATTGCATTTTTTTCATCCTAAAAGACCTCTTTCCTTGGTTTCTAATTATTATCCTGAAATAATGAATTGAGTTCGTATAGGCATTTTGGATGCTGCTATTGAAATAGCCTTTCTGGCTATATTCTCTGCGACCCCGCCCATTTCATAAAGTATTTTGCCGGGTTTAACAACAGCTACCCAATATTCGGGAGATCCTTTTCCCGAACCCATACGTGTTTCGGTCGGTCTTACTGTAACTGGTTTGTCTGGAAATATGCGTACCCATATTTGTCCACCCCGGCGGACATTTCGTGACATTGCCCGCCGCCCCGCTTCTATTTGTCTAGATGTGATCCAA